GTTAATGTAGCTTAAACATCTATAAAGCAAGACACTGAAAATGTCTAGATGGGCCCAACCAGCCCCATTAGCATTTAAAGGTTTGGTCCCAGCCTTTCTATTAATTCTTAACAGATTTACACATGCAAGTATCCACACCCCGGTGAAAACGCCCTCTAAATCATAAAGATTAAAAGGAGCAGGTATCAAGCACGCTAACACTAGCAGCTCACACCGCCTCGCTTAGCCACACCCCCACGGGACACAGCAGTGATAAAAATTAAGCCATGAACGAAAGTTTGACTAAGTCATGTTAATAAGGGTTGGTAAACTTCGTGCCAGCCACCGCGGTCATACGATTAACCCAAATTAATAGAAACACGGCGTAAAGAGTGTTAAAGAATCGTATACAATAAAGTCAAACCTTAATTAAGCTGTAAAAAGCCCTAACTAAAAATAAGCCAAACTACGAAAGTGACTTTAATATGATCTGATCACACGACAGCTAAGGCTCAAACTGGGATTAGATACCCCACTATGCTTAGCCGTAAACCCTGATAGTCGCAAAACAAGACTATTCGCCAGAGTACTACTAGCAATAGCCTAAAACTCAAAGGACTTGGCGGTGCTTCATACCCATCTAGAGGAGCCTGTTCTGTAACCGATAAACCCCGATTAACCTCACCAACCCTTGCTACTCCAGTCTATATACCGCCATCTTCAGCAAACCCTAAAAAGGAACGAAAGTAAGCATAATTATCTTACATAAAAACGTTAGGTCAAGGTGTAACCTATGGGTTGGGAAGAAATGGGCTACATTTTCTATATAAGAATACCCCTTATATCCGCACGAAAGTTTTTATGAAATCTAAAAACTAAAGGAGGATTTAGTAGTAAATCAAGAGTAGAGTGCTTGATTGAATAAGGCCATGAAGCACGCACACACCGCCCGTCACCCTCCTCAAGTACACCCGCATAAGCCCCAGTCCATTAACCCAGGCCAAGCAATCCATACGAGAGGAGACAAGTCGTAACAAGGTAAGCATACCGGAAGGTGTGCTTGGACAAAACAAGATATAGCTTAAATAAAGCATCTAGTTTACACCTAGAAGATTCCACGGCCTGTGCATATCTTGAACCAATTCTAGCCCACACTCCCCCCATTTCTACTACTACATTATAATCAAATAAAACATTCACCATATATTTAAAGTATAGGAGATAGAAATCTAACTACCAATGGCGCTATAGAAATAGTACCGCAAGGGAAAGATGAAAGAATAACCTAAAAGTAATAAAAAGCAAAGCTTACCCCTTGTACCTTTTGCATAATGAATTAACTAGTAATAACTTAGCAAAGAGACCTTAAGCTAAACTACCCGAAACCAGACGAGCTACTTACGAGCAGTATCTAGAACAAACTCATCTATGTGGCAAAATAGTGAGAAGACTTATAAGTAGAGGTGAAAAGCCTAACGAGCCTGGTGATAGCTGGTTGTCCATGAAAAGAATTTCAGTTCAACGTTAAATAATACTAAAAGCCATGCCAAGCCTTAACGTATATTTAACCGTTAGTCTAAAAAGGTACAGCTTTTTAGAAGTGGGTACACCCTTAACTAGAGAGTAAAATAAATATCACACCATAGTTGGCCTAAAAGCAGCCATCAATTAAGAAAGCGTTCAAGCTCAACAATAAATAATGTTTTAATTCCAACATTAAACAAATAAACTCCTAGTCTAAATATTGGACTAATCTATATAGATATAGAAGCAATACTGTTAACATGAGTAACAAGAAACTTTTCTCCTAGCATAAGCTTATATCAGTGACTGATAATATACCGATAATTAACAGCAAATAAATAAAACCCAACACCAAGTTATTTAACAAGACACTGTTAACCCAACACAGGCATGCACCTAAGGAAAGATTAAAAAAAGTAAAAGGAACTCGGCAAACACAAACCCCGCCTGTTTACCAAAAACATCACCTCTAGCATAACCAGTATTAGAGGCACTGCCTGCCCGGTGACTAATCGTTAAACGGCCGCGGTATCCTGACCGTGCAAAGGTAGCATAATCACTTGTTCTCTAATTAAGGACTTGTATGAACGGCCACACGAGGGTTTTACTGTCTCTTACTTTTAATCAGTGAAATTGACTTCCCCGTGAAGAGGCGGGGATAACAAAATAAGACGAGAAGACCCTATGGAGCTTCAATTAATTAACCCAAAAATCATAATCCCAAACCACCAAGGAATAACAAAATTTTATATGGGTTAACAATTTTGGTTGGGGTGACCTCGGAGTATAAAAAACCCTCCGAGTGATTAAAGCCTAGACTCACTAGTCAAAGCACAACATCACTTATTGATCCAATCTCTTGATCAACGGAACAAGTTACCCTAGGGATAACAGCGCAATCCTATTCTAGAGTCCATATCGACAATAGGGTTTACGACCTCGATGTTGGATCAGGACATCCTAATGGTGCAGCCGCTATTAAGGGTTCGTTTGTTCAACGATTAAAGTCCTACGTGATCTGAGTTCAGACCGGAGTAATCCAGGTCGGTTTCTATCTATTACGCATTTCTCCCAGTACGAAAGGACAAGAGAAATAAGGCCAACTTCAAATAAGCGCCTTCAAATAATTAATGATCTAATCTTAACTTAATAATTAAGCGCAAATAAATCTGCCCAAGACCAGGGCCTTGTTGAGGTGGCAGAGTTCGGTAATTGCATAAAACTTAAACCTTTATACCCAGAGGTTCAAATCCTCTCCCCAACAAAATGTTTATAATTAACATTCTAACACTCATTCTCCCTATTCTCCTAGCCGTAGCATTCCTAACACTAGTAGAACGCAAAATCTTAGGTTATATACAGTTCCGTAAAGGACCAAATGTCGTAGGTCCACATGGCCTACTCCAACCCTTTGCTGATGCTATCAAACTATTTACTAAAGAACCCCTACGACCAGCTACGTCCTCAACCACTATATTTATTATTGCACCTGTACTAGCCCTAACCCTAGCCCTCACTATATGAAGCCCACTACCCATGCCACACCCCCTCATCAATATAAATCTAGGGGTACTATTCATATTAGCAATATCTAGTTTAGCAGTCTATTCTATTCTATGATCCGGCTGAGCCTCTAACTCAAAGTACGCACTAATCGGAGCCCTACGAGCAGTAGCACAAACAATTTCATATGAAGTAACACTAGCCATCATTCTTCTATCAGTACTTCTAATAAATGGCTCCTACACCTTATCAATACTAACTGTAACACAAGAACAATTATGATTATTATTCCCAACATGACCCTTAGCCATAATATGATTCATCTCCACCTTAGCAGAAACCAATCGGGCCCCTTTCGACCTGACAGAAGGAGAATCAGAACTCGTATCCGGCTTCAATGTAGAATACGCAGCAGGTCCTTTCGCCCTATTTTTCCTAGCAGAATACACCAACATCATCATAATAAATATACTCACAGTTATCCTATTCCTAGGAACATTCTATGATCCCTACAACCCAGAATTGTACACAATAAACCTCACCACCAAAACTTTAATACTTACAATACTCTTCCTATGGATCCGAGCATCCTATCCCCGATTCCGATATGATCAACTAATACACCTATTATGAAAAAATTTCCTTCCCCTAACACTAGCCTTTTGCATATGACATATCTCACTGCCAATTATAACTGCAAGCATCCCCCCTCAAACATAAGAAATATGTCTGATAAAAGAGTTACTTTGATAGAGTAAATAATAGAGGCCTAAATCCTCTTATTTCTAGAATAATAGGAATTGAACCTACCCTTAAGAATTCAAAGTTCTTCGTGCTACCACATCACACCATAATCTATAGTAAGGTCAGCTAAATAAGCTATTGGGCCCATACCCCGAAAATGTTGGTTCATATCCTTCCCATACTAATAAATCCATCCATTTTCATTATTCTCCTAACAACCCTCATCCTAGGTACAATAATAGTAATTACCAGCTCTCACTGACTACTAGCCTGAATCGGCTTCGAAATAAATATGATAGCTTTCATTCCTATCATAATAAAAAACCCCAGCCCCCGAGCCACGGAAGCTTCCACCAAGTATCTCCTAACACAAGCCACCGCTTCCACATTACTCATGATAGCAATTATCATTAACTTAATATACTCCGGCCAATGAACCATCATAAAACTATTCAATCCCACAGCATCCACACTTATAACAATAGCCTTAGCCATTAAACTAGGACTAGCTCCCTTCCATTTCTGAGTACCAGAAGTAACACAGGGCATCCCCCTAGCCACAGGCCTAATTCTATTAACATGACAAAAACTTGCACCCCTATCAATCCTGTATCAAATTTCACAATCAATTAATCTACACCTAATACTAACTATATCTTTACTCTCCATCTTAATCGGAGGCTGAGGCGGACTAAACCAAACACAACTTCGAAAAATTATAGCCTATTCATCAATCGCCCATATAGGATGAATAACAACCATTCTATTATATAACCCAACACTAATACTATTAAATTTATTAATCTACATCACAATAACCTTCACCATATTCATATTATTTATTCAAAACTCAACCACCACTACACTATCATTAGCCCAAATATGAAACAAAACACCCACCATTATAACTCTTACTATACTCACCCTCCTCTCAATAGGAGGACTCCCACCACTATCGGGATTTATACCCAAATGAATAATTATTCAAGAACTGACAAAAAACGATATACTCATTATACCAATATTTATAGCCACCACAGCACTACTCAACCTATATTTCTATATACGCCTAACCTACTCCACAGCACTAACAATATTCCCCTCAACAAATAATATAAAAATAAAATGACAATTTAGCTCCACAAAACGAACAACCCTCCTACCAACAGCAATCGTAATTTCCACAATACTATTACCCCTCACCCCAATACTTTCAACTCTATTATAGGAGTTTAGGCTAAACCAGACCAAGGGCCTTCAAAGCCCTAAGTAAGTATAATTTACTTAACTCCTGCCCAATAAGGACTGCAAGACTATTCTTACATCAATTGAATGCAAATCAAACACTTTAATTAAGCTAAATCCTCACTAGATTGGAGGGATACATCTCCCACGAACTTTTAGTTAACAGCTAAATACCCTAGTCAACTGGCTTCAATCTACTTCTCCCGCCGCGAGAAAAAAAAGGCGGGAGAAGTCCCGGCAGGATTTGAAGCTGCTTCCTTGAATTTGCAATTCAAAATGACTATTCACCACAGGACTTGGTAAAAAGAGGACTCAACCTCTGTCTTTAGATTTACAGTCTAATACCTACTCGGCCATTTTACCTATGTTCATAAACCGCTGACTATTCTCAACCAATCACAAAGACATTGGCACCCTATACTTATTATTCGGCGCCTGAGCAGGAATAGTAGGTACTGGCCTAAGTTTATTAATCCGCGCTGAACTAGGTCAGCCTGGCACACTAATCGGAGACGACCAAGTCTACAATGTGTTAGTAACAGCTCACGCCTTCGTAATAATTTTCTTTATAGTTATACCCATTATAATCGGCGGATTCGGAAACTGACTAGTCCCCTTAATAATCGGAGCCCCTGATATAGCTTTTCCCCGTATAAATAACATAAGCTTCTGATTACTTCCTCCTTCTTTCTTACTATTAATAGCATCCTCAATAGTCGAAGCTGGTGCAGGTACAGGCTGAACTGTATATCCCCCTTTAGCCGGAAACCTAGCCCATGCAGGAGCTTCAGTCGACCTTACCATTTTTTCTCTACACCTAGCTGGTGTATCCTCAATCCTCGGAGCTATTAATTTTATTACAACTATCATTAACATGAAACCACCTGCCATAACTCAATACCAGACGCCTCTCTTCGTATGATCAGTTCTAGTTACAGCAGTACTACTCCTACTATCACTACCAGTCCTAGCAGCTGGAATCACTATGTTATTAACTGACCGAAACCTAAACACAACTTTCTTCGACCCCGCAGTGGGAGGAGACCCAATCCTGTACCAACACCTATTTTGATTTTTTGGTCACCCCGAGGTATATATTTTAATTCTCCCTGGATTCGGAATAATCTCACATATCGTGACTTATTACTCAGGAAAAAAAGAACCTTTCGGCTACATGGGAATGGTTTGAGCCATAGTATCTATCGGGTTCCTAGGCTTTATCGTATGAGCTCACCACATGTTTACAGTAGGTATAGACGTAGACACACGAGCATACTTCACATCAGCCACTATAATCATTGCTATTCCTACGGGGGTAAAAGTCTTCAGTTGACTGGCAACACTACATGGAGGTAATATCAAATGATCTCCAGCCTTAATATGAGCCCTAGGCTTCATCTTCCTTTTCACAGTAGGTGGCTTAACTGGCATCGTCCTGGCTAATTCATCACTAGACATTGTTCTACATGACACTTATTATGTAGTCGCCCATTTCCACTATGTACTCTCAATAGGGGCCGTCTTCGCCATCATAGGAGGTTTTGTCCACTGATTCCCATTATTCTCAGGATATACACTTAACTCAACATGAACAAAAATTCACTTTATAGTTATATTCGTAGGTGTAAACCTAACATTCTTCCCACAACATTTCCTAGGCTTATCAGGTATACCTCGACGGTATTCCGATTACCCAGATGCTTACACAACATGAAATACCATTTCATCTATAGGCTCATTCATTTCACTAACAGCAGTTATACTAATAATTTTCATCATCTGAGAAGCATTCACATCCAAACGAGAAGTATTAGCAGTAGACCTTACCTCCACCAACCTTGAGTGACTAAACGGTTGTCCTCCACCATACCACACATTTGAAGAACCAGCATTTGTTAACCCAAAATGATCAAGAAAGGAAGGAATCGAACCCTCTCCCATTGGTTTCAAGCCAACATCATAACCACTATGTCTTTCTTCATAAATGAGATATTAGTAAAATCTTATATAACTTTGTCAAAGTTAAGTTACAAGTGAAAATCTTGTATATCTCCATGGCATACCCCTTTCAACTAGGCTTCCAAGATGCAACATCACCTATCATAGAAGAACTTCTACACTTTCATGATCATACATTAATAATTGTTTTCCTAATTAGCTCCTTAGTCCTCTACATCATTACCCTGATACTTACAACCAAACTTACACACACCAGTACGATAGATGCCCAAGAAGTAGAGACCGTCTGAACCATCCTTCCAGCCATTATCCTAATTTTAATTGCCCTGCCTTCTCTACGAATCCTTTACATAATAGATGAAGTCAACAACCCCACTCTCACCGTAAAGACAATAGGCCACCAGTGGTACTGAAGCTATGAATATACTGACTATGAGGACCTTAACTTCGATTCTTACATAATCCCAACATCAGACCTAAAGCCAGGAGAACTTCGACTATTAGAAGTAGATAATCGAGTAGTCTTACCCATAGAAATAACAATCCGAATACTAGTCTCATCAGAAGACGTATTACACTCATGGGCCGTACCTTCTCTAGGTCTAAAAACGGACGCAATCCCAGGACGCCTAAACCAAACAACCTTAATATCAACACGACCAGGCCTGTTCTATGGACAATGTTCAGAGATCTGTGGCTCAAACCATAGTTTCATGCCAATCGTCCTAGAATTAGTACCTCTAGAAACCTTTGAAAAATGATCTATATCTATACTATAACATCATTAAGAAGCTAAATTCAGCGTTAACCTTTTAAGTTAAAGATTGAGAGCCCAAACTCTCCTTAATGATATGCCACAACTAGACACATCAACATGACTTCTTACTATTCTATCCATATTCTTAGCTCTCTTCATGTTATTTCAACTAAAAATTTCAAAATACTCCTACCTCCCTAATCCTAAGTTAACTTTCACCAATACACAAAAACAACAAGCCCCTTGAAACACCACATGAACGAAAATTTATTTGCCCCCTTTATAATCCCAATAGTAATAGGTATCCCCATTACCATTTTAATTATTATCCTCCCATCTATTTTATTTCCAACACCAAATCGATTAATTAATAACCGCACAATCTCCATTCAACAATGATTAACTAAACTTACATCAAAACAACTAATAAACGTACACAGTCCTAAAGGACAAACTTGATCTCTAATACTCATTTCACTATTCCTATTTATTGCCTCCACTAACCTCCTTGGAATATTACCTCACTCATTTACACCCACCACGCAACTCTCAATGAACGTAGGAATAGCGATTCCTCTATGAGCAGGCACTGTCGCCACAGGCCTCCGCAACAAAACAAAAATATCCTTAGCACACCTATTACCACAAGGTACACCCACTTTCCTTATCCCAATACTAGTAATTATCGAAACCATTAGCCTCTTCATTCAACCAGTAGCACTAGCCGTACGATTAACTGCCAATATCACAGCAGGTCACTTACTAATGCATTTAATTGGAGAAACAACCCTTACATTAATAAACACCAGTCTATTTACAGCCCTTATTACCTTCATCATCCTTACTTTATTAACTATTCTTGAATTCGCCGTCGCCCTAATTCAAGCCTATGTATTTACTCTCCTAGTAAGCCTATACCTCCATGACAACACATAATGACCCACCAAACCCACTCATATCACATAGTAAACCCTAGCCCTTGGCCCCTTACCGGAGCCCTATCAGCACTCCTCATAACATCAGGCCTAATCATATGATTCCACTTCAACTCAATAGTTCTACTAACCTTAGGCTTATTAACAAATATCTTAACAATATATCAATGATGACGAGATATTATTCGAGAAAGCACCTTCCAAGGTCACCATACACCAACTGTCCAAAAAGGACTTCGATATGGGATAATCCTGTTCATTATCTCAGAAGTCCTATTCTTCACAGGCTTCTTCTGAGCCTTCTACCACTCAAGCCTCGCTCCCACTCCTGAATTAGGCGGATGCTGACCACCAACAGGCATTCACCCGTTAAATCCCCTAGAAGTCCCTCTCCTTAATACCTCCGTACTACTAGCCTCTGGCGTATCTATTACTTGAGCCCACCATAGCCTAATAGAAGGAAATCGCAAACATATACTTCAAGCACTTTTCATCACAATTGCACTCGGCCTCTACTTCACCCTACTACAAGCATCAGAATACTACGAAGCCCCCTTCACGATCTCAGACGGAATTTATGGCTCTACATTCTTCGTAGCTACAGGCTTCCATGGATTGCACGTAATCATTGGATCCACTTTCCTCATTGTTTGCTTCATACGCCAAATAAAGTTCCACTTTACATCGAATCACCATTTTGGCTTTGAAGCCGCTGCTTGATATTGACATTTCGTAGACGTCGTATGGTTATTTCTTTACGTATCTATCTATTGATGAGGTTCTTAGTCCTTTTAGTATTAATCAGTACAGCTGACTTCCAATCAGTTAGTTTCGGTCCATTCCGAAAAAGAACAATAAACCTTCTACTAACATTATTAACAAACTTAATATTAGCCCTACTACTCACATTTATCGCCTTCTGACTCCCCCAACTAAATATATACGCAGAAAAAACAAGCCCATATGAATGCGGATTTGACCCTATAGGATCAGCCCGTCTACCTTTCTCCATAAAATTCTTCCTAGTAGCTATCACTTTCCTTCTCTTTGACCTAGAAATCGCCCTCCTACTTCCACTTCCCTGGGCAATCCAAACAAATAATTTAAATACTATACTTATTATAGCCCTATTCCTAATTTCTCTACTAGCAGCTAGCTTAGCCTATGAATGAACCCAAGGAGGCCTAGAATGAGCCGAATATGGTATTTAGTTTAAAACAAAACAAGTGATTTCGACTCACTAAATTGTGATCAAACTTACAACTACCAAGTGACCCTAATTCATATAAATATTATTATAGCCTTCAGTATATCCCTTGTAGGCCTGCTAATGTACCGATCTCACCTAATATCTGCATTACTCTGCCTAGAAAGCATAATATTATCACTCTTCATCTTAGCAACTCTTACAGTCCTAAACTCACACTTCACCTTGGCTAACATCATACCTATTATCCTTCTAGTATTTGCAGCTTGCGAAGCAGCTATTGGACTAGCTTTACTAGTCATAATCTCCAATACATATGGCACTGACTATGTACAAAACCTCAACCTCCTTCAATGCTAAAATTTATTATCCCCACAATAATACTAATACCCCTGACCTGACTATCAAAAAATAACTTAATCTGAATTAATTCCACAACCCACAGCCTATTAATCAGCTTCACAAGCCTACTCCTCTTTAATCAATTTAATGATAATAGCCTCAACTACTCACTGACTTTCTTTTCTGACCCCCTTTCCACCCCACTCTTGATCTTAACAATATGACTCCTCCCTCTTATGCTAATAGCAAGTCAATCTCATCTTCTCAAAGAATCACTCACCCGAAAAAAACTCTACGTTACAATATTAATCGTACTACAAACCCTCCTGATTATAACATTCACTGCCACCGAACTAATTCTGTTCTATATCATATTTGAAGCTACATTAATCCCCACCCTTATTATTATTACCCGCTGAGGCAACCAAACAGAACGACTTAATGCAGGACTATATTTTTTATTCTATACACTAACAGGATCCCTTCCATTACTAGTAGCACTAACATACCTACAAAACACAACAGGGTCCTTAAACTTTCTACTTCTGCAACACTGAACTCAACCATTATCTCCCACCTGATCTAACATCTTCATATGGTTAGCTTGCATAATAGCTTTCCTAGTAAAAATACCCCTCTACGGACTACACCTTTGACTTCCCAAAGCACATGTAGAAGCCCCTATTGCAGGCTCCATAGTTCTTGCAGCCGTATTATTAAAACTAGGGGGTTACGGCATATTACGGATTACATTCATACTTGACCCCTTAACAGAATTTATAGCCTATCCATTTCTTATACTTTCCCTTTGAGGAATAATCATAACCAGCTCTATCTGCTTACGTCAAACTGACCTAAAATCACTCATTGCATATTCCTCAGTTAGTCACATAGCACTTGTCATCGCAGCTATCCTCATCCAAACCCCCTGAAGCTACATAGGAGCCACAGCTCTGATAATTGCACATGGTCTCACATCCTCTATATTATTCTGCCTAGCAAACTCAAACTATGAACGCATCCATAGTCGAATCATAATCTTAGCCCGAGGCCTGCAAATCTCCCTACCACTAATAGCCACCTGATGATTACTAGCAAGCCTAACAAATCTAGCTCTACCCCCAACCATTAACTTAATCGGAGAACTACTCACAGTTATATCAATTTTCTCATGATCAAATCCCACTATTTTCCTAATAGGAACAAACATTGTAATCACTGCCCTCTACTCCCTGTATATACTAATTATAACACAACGAGGCAAACATACACACCACATCAACAACATTATCCCCTCCTTCACACGAGAACATGCCTTAATAGCCCTACATGTTATCCCCCTCCTACTACTATCACTAAACCCCAAAATTATCTTAGGTCCCCTTTACTGTAAGTATAGTTTAAACAAAACATTAGTTTGTGAAACTAATAATAGAAGATCAAAATTTCTTACTTACCGAAAAAGTATTGCAAGAACTGCTAATTCATGCTCCCACACTTAACAGTTGTGGCTTTTTCAGACTTTTATAGGATAGCAGTAATCCATTGGTCTTAGGAACCAAAAATTTGGTGCAACTCCAAATAAAAGTAATAAACCTATTCACTTCCTTCTCCCTACTCACATTGCTAATCCTAGCTGCCCCAATCATAATACCCAATATAAATGCCCACGAAAGCAACAAATACCAACACTATGTAAAAAACATCGTCTTCTGTGCCTTCATTATTAGCCTAATTCCAGCAATAATGTATCTTCATACAAATCAAGAAACACTCATCTCAAACTGACACTGACTTACCATCCAAACCCTCAAACTAACACTTAGCTTCAAAATAGACTACTTTTCACTCATGTTTATACCAGTAGCACTATTCATCACATGATCCATTATAGAGTTTTCTATATGGTATATACACTCCGACCCCTACATCAACCAATTCTTTAAATATCTCCTCCTTTTTCTCATCACCATACTAATCCTTGTTACAGCTAATAATCTCTTTCAACTCTTCATCGGATGGGAAGGAGTAGGCATTATATCCTTCTTACTCATCGGCTGATGGTTCGGACGAACAGACGCAAACACAGCCGCCCTCCAAGCAATCCTATATAATCGTATCGGGGATATTGGACTCCTCGCATCAATAGCATGATTTCTTTCCAACATAAACACATGGGACTTACAACAGATTTTTATACTTAGCCAAATCCCCTTAAACTTCCCTCTCATAGGACTCGTACTAGCCGCAGCTGGAAAATCAGCCCAATTCGGACTCCACCCCTGACTCCCATCAGCAATAGAAGGTCCCACCCCAGTCTCAGCCTTACTCCACTCAAGCACAATAGTTGTAGCAGGGATCTTCTTACTCGTTCGCTTCCACCCTTTAGTAGAAACTAATAAGATTATCCAAACAGTAATTCTCTGTTTAGGCGCTATTACAACCCTATTTACAGCTATCTGCGCTCTCACCCAAAACGACATCAAAAAAATCATCGCTTTTTCTACCTCTAGCCAACTGGGCCTAATAATAGTCACAATCGGCCTTAACCAACCTTACTTAGCATTCTTACATATCTGCACACACGCCTTCTTTAAAGCAATGCTATTCCTATGCTCTGGCTCCATTATCCATAATCTAAACAATGAACAAGACATTCGAAAAATAGGAGGACTATTTAAAGCCCTCCCATTTACCACAACTGCCCTCATTATTGGATGCCTAGCACTAACAGGAATACCATTCCTTACCGGATTTTACTCCAAAGACCCTATTATTGAAGCCGCCACTTCGTCTTACACCAACGCCTGAGCCCTATTATTAACTTTAACTGCTACCTCCCTCACAGCCATTTACAGCACCCGCATCATCTTCTTTGCGCTACTAGGACAACCCCGCTTCCCTCCCTCCACAACTATCAATGAAAATAACCCCCTATTAATTAACCCCATCAAACGCCTCCTAATCGGAAGTATTTTCGCCGGTTTCATCCTATCCAACAGTATTCCCCCAACAACTACCCCTCTAATAACTATACCTCTACACCTAAAACTAACTGCCCTTGTAGTAACAACCCTAGGCTTCATTATCGCATTCGAAATTAACCTTGATACACAAAACCTAAAGTATATGCACCCATCAAAATCCTCCAAATTCTCCACTTTATTAGGATATTTCCCCACAATCATGCATCGCCTACCCCCTCACCTTGACCTATTAATAAGCCAAAAATTAGCGACTTCACTACTAGACCTAACTTGATTAGAAACCATTCTACCCAAAACCACAGCCCTAATTCAACTAAAAGCCTCTACATTAACTTCAAATCAACAAGGCCTCATCAAACTCTATTTCCTGTCTTTCCTTATTACCATTACTCTTAGCATAACCATATTTAACCACCTCGAGTAATCTCCATAATAATCACAACACTAACAAACAAAGACCAGCCCGTAACAATCACCAACCAAACTCCATAACTATATAATGCCGCAATCCCTGTAGTCTCCTCACTAAAAACCCCAGAATCCTCCGTACCATAAACAACCCAATCCCCCAACCCATCAAACTCAAACACAAAATCTACCCCTCCACTCCCTAAAACATAAATCACAACCAAAAACTCCATTATCAATCCTATGACAAACGCCCCTAATACAACTTTATTAGAAACCCAAACCTCTGGGTATTGTTCAGTAGCCATGGCCGTCGTATAACCAAATACAACTAATATCCCGCCCAAATAAACCAAAAATACTATTAAACCCAAAAATGAGCCACCAAAACTTAAAACAACCCCACATCCAACACCACCACCCACAATCAACCCTAAACCCCCATAAATAGGCGAAGGCTTTGAAGAAACCCCCACAAAACTAATTACAAAAACAATGCTCAAAATAAAAACAATGTATGTTATCATTATTCCCACATGGACTTCAACCATGACCAATGACATGAAAAATCACCGTTGTTATTCAACTATAAGAACACTAATGACCAACATCCGAAAAACACACCCACTAATAAAAATTATCAACAACGCATTCATTGATCTTCCCACCCCATCAAATATCTCCTCATGATGAAACTTCGGTTCCCTACTTGGCCTTTGCCTAATCATACAAATCCTAACAGGCCTATTCCTAGCAATACATTACACGCCAGACACAACAACCGCATTCTCATCAGTCACACATATTTGCCGAGATGTAAACTACGGCTGAGTTATCCGATATCTACATGCAAATGGAGCCTCCATATTTTTCATCTGCATCTACGCCCACATAGGACGTGGCCTATACTACGGCTCTCATGCTTTCCGAGAGACATGAAATATCGGAGTAATCTTATTATTCACAACCATAGCCACTGCATTCGTAGGCTATGTCCTGCCCTGAGGACAGATATCATTCTGAGGCGCAACCGTCATCACCAACCTCCTATCAGCAATCCCATATATTGGTACCACCCTAGTTGAATGAATCTGGGGTGGCTTCTCCGTAGACAAAGCGACACTAACTCGCTTCTTTGCTTTCCACTTCATCCTCCCTTTCATTATTCTAGCGCTAGCAGCTGTTCATCTCCTTTTCCTCCACGAAACAGGATCTAACAACCCCACAGGCATCCCATCCAACATAGACAAAATTCCATTCCACCCCTACTACACAATTAAAGACATCCTGGGCGTCCTACTACTAATCCTGACCCTACTAATATTAACCTTATTTACACCTGACCTGCTTGGAGACCCTGACAACTACACCCCAGCAAATCCCCTCAGCACCCCAGCACACATCAAGCCAGAATGATACTTCCTATTTGCATATGCAATCCTACGATCAATTCCTAATAAATTAGGTGGAGTCCTAGCCTTATTATTTTCAATCCTAATTCTAGCCCTCATTCCAATACTCCACACATCCAAACAACGAAGCATAATGTTTCGACCTTTCAGCCAATTCCTATTCTGAGTGCTAGTCGCAGACCTACTAACCCTAACATGAATTGGTGGCCAACCCGTAGAACACCCTTATGTTATAGTAGGCCAACTCGCATCCATCCTTTATTTCTTCCTGATCTTAATCCTAATGCCAGTAACCAGTCTTATCGAAAATAAACTTATAAAATGAAGAGTCTTTGTAGTATAATCAAATACCCCGGTTTTGTAAACCGAAGAAGGAGATAAACCACACCTCCCTAAGACTCAAGGAAGAAGTACTATACTCCACCGCCAGCACCCAAAGCTGAAATTCTACATAAACTATTCCCTGAAAAATATACATTGTAGAATAACCACAAAATCACAGTGCTATGTCAGTATTGAAAATAATTTATCTTATCACATACTACTATGTACCCGTGCATGTATGCATGTCCACATAACCAACAGCGTTCTCTTGAAATGTATATGTACATATACTATGTATAATTGTACATTCAATTATCATCACTACGACCAGTTAAAGCTCGTATTAAATTTCATTAATTTTACATATTACATAATATTTATTAATTATACATAGTACATGTGCTTAAATCAATTCAAGTCAATTAATTCTTATGGCCGCTCCATTAGATCACGAGCTTAACCACCATGCCGCGTGAAACCAGCAACCCGCTCGGCAGGGATCCCTCTTCTCGCACCGGGCCCATTGACCGTGGGGGTAGCTATTTAATGATCTTTATAAGACATCTGGTTCTTACTTCAGGACCATTTTAATTTAAAATCGCCCACTCGTTCCTCTTAAATAAGACATCTCGATGGATTAATTACTAATCAGCCCATGCTCACACATAACTGAGATTTCATGCCTCTGGTATCTTTTATTTTTTAGGGGGGGGCTTGCACGGACTCCCTATGACCCTAAAGGGTCTCGCCGCAGTCAAGCAAATTGTAGCTGGGCCTGGATGTATTTGTTATTTGACTAGCACAACCAACATGTGCAATTAAATTAATGGTTACAGGACATAATGCTCCACTATTCCCCCCCGGGCTCAAAAAACTGTATGTCTTATAAAAACAAATCTCTCCCCTTCATACAATACTCAACCGCCTACTTAGATATTCACCATTTCCCTCAACAGCTTCGTCCCTAGATCTACGAAGCATTTTACCTATAAATCAATGCTAAATCTGACACAAACCCAATAATGAAAATACATGAATACAATTCCTATTTGAACGA